TCAAAAAAGGGGGGTTCCTCCTTTTATCGTTGTATGTGAAAGACATGTATTCTTCAAAATAGATCGTTCTTTTTAGTTATTATCTATACTTATTTCGTGTATGTGGATAATTTTTTTAATATACTCTTTTTAATATACATTGTTTTTTTACTTTAACATATAAATATATATAATACAAATATATTTATATATACATGTATATGTGATATATATATCACATATACGTATGCGCGCACATCACACATCACATATATAAATGAAATGAGAGAAAAAAAATCAGAATAATTAAGAATCCCAATATTTGACTTTTTTTTCAGATATTTTTTTTGTTGATTTCTTTTATTATTTATCCTTTCTAAAAGGATAAAAAAGATAAGAATTGGTGAATCGAGAACAATTTGTAATTATAAGAAAAAAGAGGTTCTTTTCTTATGGAACATACATATCAATATGCGTGGATAATACCTTTTCTTCCACTTCCAGTTACTATGTCAATAGGATTTGGACTTCTACTTATTCCGACAGCAACAAAAAATATTCGTCGCATGTGGGCTTTTCCTAGTGTTTTACTCTTAAGTATAGCTATGGTGTTTTCAGCCAATCTGTCTATTCAACAAATAAATGGAAGTTTTATCTATCAATATCTATGGTCTTGGACTATCAATAATGATTTTTCCTTAGAGTTTGGATACTTGATCGATCCACTTACTTCTATTATGTCAATACTAATTACTACTGTTGGAATCATGGTTCTTATTTATAGTGACAAGTATATGTATCACGATCAAGGATATTTGAGATTTTTTGCTTATATGAGTTTTTTTAATACTTCTATGCTGGGATTAGTTACTAGTTCAAATTTGATACAAATTTATATTTTTTGGGAACTTGTGGGAATGTGTTCTTATTTATTAATAGGTTTTTGGTTCACACGACCAATTGCAGCAAGTGCTTGTCAAAAAGCTTTTGTAACTAATCGTGTAGGGGATTTTGGTTTATTGTTAGGAATCTTAGGTTTTTATTGGATAACAGGTAGTTTAGAATTTCGGTATTTGCTTGAAATAACTAATAACTTAATCCAGAATAATGGGGTCAATTCTTTATTTGCTACCTTGTGTGCTTCTTTATTATTCGTCGGTGCAGTTGCTAAATCCGCACAATTCCCCCTTCACGTATGGTTACCTGATGCTATGGAAGGACCCACTCCTATTTCGGCTCTTATACACGCTGCTACTATGGTAGCAGCAG